CCTTCTTACGTATTAATATATAGAATAATGAAAATCTATAATAGAAATGTTGCATATTTCTATATCTATATCTCCCGAGAACCTCCTTTTTTTTACTATGAATCCCTGTTGGATCGGATTCTAACGAATCCTTAGGGAACTCGTAAGAAAATCTTTATTATAAGATAAGGACGGGAGAACAAGAATAAAAAAGCGGATTATCATACATATATTTTGTGTAGAAAGATGAATAGGTACACTTATTTAGTTCTACATTCCTTGCACTTATTATATACTTATAATAAATATACTTATCATAAGATATATTTCTAACAAGTACAAATTTCTAACAAGTACAAATATTAAATCGAGGCACCTATTCTATGACAGATTTCAATTTACCCTCTATTTTTGTGCCTTTAGTGGGCCTAGTATTTCCGGCAATTGCAATGGCTTCTTTATCTCTTCATGTTCAAAAAAACAAGATTGTTTAGATCCGATGGGATCAAATCTCATCAATTTATTTTAACACTTGGACTTGGATCATAATACAGATATCTTTTAGTGGAATAGGGTACGGTACGACATGTGACTCCCTCCGAGCACAAATAAAAAAGCTGTTATTGTTATGCATGCAGATCCATGATATATGGATAAATGCATGTATATTATATGTGAGTATAGCTGTTTTTGTTTTCAAATAGATCAGCGAATATCTGAAATAGAAAGTCAATGTATCTATATGTATGTAGATATACATAGTGGGATCATATGAAGGGGATGTTATTATTTTATATCTAACCAATTCGATGAATTACTCCTAATGGTTTACATCATAATAATGCTAGTTGATGAGAGTTACTTCGGGATCAAAACAAAAAAAAGTAAAGTCAAATTCATTTGGCTTATTCTATTATCTCAATTGCAATAGAATGCAACTGGATCGAGTATGAACTGGCAATCCGAACGTATATGGATAGAACTTGTAACGGGGTCTCGAAAAACAAGTAATTTCTGCTGGGCCTGTATCCTTTTTTTAGGTTCACTAGGATTCTTATTGGTTGGAACTTCCAGTTATCTTGGTAGAAATCTGATATCCGTATTTCCCTCTCAGGAAATCCTTTTTTTTCCCCAAGGAATCGTGATGTCTTTCTATGGGATCGCTGGTCTGTTCATTAGTTCCTATTTGTGGTGCACAATTTCGTGGAATGTAGGTAGTGGTTATGATCTTTTTGATAGAAAAGAAGGAATAGTGTGTATTTTTCGTTGGGGATTTCCTGGAATAAATCGTCGCATCTTCCTTCGATTCCTTATGAGAGATATCCAGTCAATCAGAATGGAAGTTAAAGAGGGTCTTTATCCTCGTCGTGTCCTTTATATGGAAATCAGAGGCCAGGGAGCCATTCCCTTGACTCGTACCGATGAGAATTTTACTCCACGAGAAATTGAACAAAAAGCTGCTGAATCGGCCTATTTCTTGCGCGTACCAATTGAAGTATTTTGAAATGAACTGAAGAATGAATGCTTTCTCCGCATGAGGGAAGGAACTCAGGAATCCCCTTTTTAATATAACTGAAGTTTCTTCGGAACGTTTATTCGAGCAAAACATGTTCGATTCTATTTCCCCCGTTCCGTTGGTAATACCGTTGTGTTGTGGCCCATAGAATAAAGCAGGCGGACGAATACGGAACAACCATAATAAGAAGCTATTTTTATCCACCAAAACAAAAACTCTTTTTTTTACATATGGAACTAAACTCAATTCTTTCATACTAGTAACAAATCTAATAAGTATATATTCATCACACATATCAGAACATTTGGGAATACAGTACAGAATTCATATTTTTAGAACCAATATTTTGAATTGATACGTTAGATACAGATGGATCGTATCTCGTAAATTCTCTCTCTTTCGTCAATCGATGTTTCTTTTTTTTATCCTTTCTTTTGCTCCTTGATGACCAAACGATTGGATCTCTCATAACTATTCAATTTCTCTCTTGTTTTGCCACCCATTTCGGATTTCATCATCAATATTCTTCAGAAATATCCCCTCAATTATTCCTGGGCTGTGGGTAGCCAGTGAAACATTTCGAAATAATTGATTGATCCCGGGGGGAGTTCTTTCGTCTCGAAATCCGAATAATATTCATTACTTCAAGTGGTTTTTCGGGCATTCATCGAAAGGAACAAATGAAGATACAATTGGTTCGAATTTGACCAATTGAGATACCTGGGAACTTGATTATTTCTTCATTCGAAACGGACCTTTATTCTATTTCTATATTCTTTCTAGATCCAAGGACTAAACAATTCAAAAAAAAAAAAAGAAGGAATAGATCCGATCCATAGGTTCCATACCTTGTTATAGAACTCATGCTTCATAGAAATATCGGATCAGATAGAGTCGGCGAATGAAGCAGTTTCATTAACAATTTACAGAACAGATTAAAAGTGCCAAAAAAGAAAGCATTGACTCCCCTCCCATATCTTGCATCTATAGTCTTTTTGCCCTGGTGGATCTCTCTCTCATTTAATAAAAGTCTGGAACCTTTAGTTACTAATTGGTGGAATACAAGGCAATCCGAAACTTTTTTGAATGATATTCAAGAGAAGAACGTTCTAGAAAGATTCATAGAATTAGAACAACTATTCCTGTTGGACGAAATGATAAAGGAGTACCCGGAGACACAGATACAAAAGCTTCGTATAGGAATCCACAAAGAAACAATACAATTGGTCAAAATGCACAATGAAGATCATATCCATATAATTTTGCATTTCTCGACAAATATAATCTGTTTTGCTATTCTAAGTGGTTATTCTATTCTGGGTAATGAAGAACTTGTCATTCTTAATTCTTGGGTTCAGGAATTCCTCTATAACTTAAGCGACACAATAAAAGCTTTTTCTATTCTTTTATTAACTGATTTATGTATCGGATTCCACTCGCCCCATGGTTGGGAACTAATGATTGGTTCGGTCTACAAAGATTTTGGATTTGCTCATAACAATCAAATTATATCTGGTCTTGTTTCCACTTTTCCAGTCATTCTAGATACAATTTTGAAATATTGGATCTTCCATTATTTAAATCGTGTATCTCCTTCACTTGTAGTGGTTTATCATTCAATGAATGAATGAAGAACTCATTTGATCTGCCGATATCAATCAAATCCGAATGTTACTTCGTACATAAACAAACCATTTTTAATCTGACTCACTCTTTATACTTCTACCCGTCTAAGGGATTCCCCCTCCAGTACAATGGCAGAATCGTGGATAGGGAACTATACTAGCTACCTACCTAATTTATTGTAGAAATTTCCGGGATCAATAATTGGACCATGCAAAATAGAAATACCTTTTCTTGGGTAAAGGAACAGATGACTCGATTCATTTCCGTATCGATCATGATATATGTCATAACTCGGACATCTATTTCAAATGCATATCCCATTTTTGCGCAGCAGGGTTATGAAAATCCACGAGAAGCAACTGGGCGTATTGTATGCGCCAATTGCCATTTAGCTAATAAGCCCGTGGATATTGAGGTTCCACAAGCTGTGCTTCCTGATACTGTATTTGAAGCAGTTGTTAGAATCCCTTATGATATGCAACTGAAACAAGTTCTTGCTAATGGGAAAAAGGGGGCTTTGAATGTGGGGGCTGTTCTTATTTTACCCGAGGGATTCGAATTAGCTCCCCCCGATCGTATTTCTCCCGAGATGAAAGAAAAGATAGGCAATCTGTCTTTTCAGAGTTATCGCCCCACTAAAAGAAATATTCTTGTGGTAGGTCCTGTTCCTGGTCAGAAATATAGTGAAATCGTCTTTCCCATTCTTTCCCCGGACCCTGCTACTAAGAAAGACGTTCACTTCTTAAAGTATCCCATATATGTAGGTGGGAACAGGGGAAGAGGTCAGATTTATCCCGATGGGAACAAGAGTAACAATACAGTCTATAATGCTACAGCAGCAGGTATAGTAAGCAGAATAGTACGTAAAGAAAAAGGGGGGTATGAAATAACCATAGCTGACGCATCGGATGGACACCAAGTGGTTGATATTATACCTCCAGGACCAGAACTTCTTGTTTCAGAGGGTGAATCTATCAAGCTTGATCAACCATTAACGAGTAATCCCAATGTGGGTGGATTTGGTCAGGGAGATGCAGAAATAGTACTTCAAGATCCATTACGTGTCCAAGGTTTGTTGTTCTTCTTGGCATCTGTTATTCTGGCACAAATCTTTTTGGTTCTAAAAAAGAAACAGTTTGAGAAGGTTCAATTGTCCGAAATGAATTTCTAGATCCACGGATTCATCAAGCTGGTAAAAAGAGCCGAATTGTTGTGATCGATGCAATTATGTATGATTCAAAAAAATCATGGAAAATGTTTTGCTTGCTTTGTTTATACTGTTTTTCTGCGAGATGCCAGAAATTGCTTGTATCCCATTCCTAGCAATAGTATGTATATTGCGAAGAAGACTACTTGATCCCCCCTTCTTTTTTTCAATCAAAATGGGAGTGTTGTGACTATGTTAGGCCTCCCATTGGCAGATTGTAAATGCCATGTAATGCATCAATAGTTTTTTTGTACCTAATAGAATCGAATTCTAATAGATAATAGGCATAAGTAGGAGGAGAATACACGCGGATAAATGAAAGGAACAAATGATTCTAGGAGGGATTACTCGTCTTCCTAATCTTCCACACAAGAAAAGGGTGGAAAATTCCTTTTCTTGTGTGGAAATAATAATGATTCTTGATCCTGTTCGTCAAAGATTACTATTTATTTGGTTTTCCAGTTCTATCGGAACTCGTTTGTTTCGATTCATAAGAAGTAGTGGACAAACAAAAAAAGGGGTGGGAGTAACTTACTGAGCAAATAAAACTTCTTCAATGAACTTATAAAAAAAGTAAAAAAAAAAAGAAAATTTGAACTGTGATGAAATAATCAATAAGGATTGGGATATGCGCAAAAATCCAAGATTTCATCTTTTCGCCCGGAGCATTAA